GTGGATGTTTCGAAGAATGATTCTAGAATTCGATTGAATCGCAGATACAAATAGTTGGGTTGCGTTATGGAAGAAACACATGTATATGTGATAGTATGACTAGTTATATATGGACTAAAGAAATATCTAATTTGACTTATTATTGTGAATTGAGACGGGGGATTCTAATAGAAGTCCTTTAATTCAAAGAATGGTTCGGAACAAAGAAATGGGGAAGAACTAAAGTGGTATGGATTCACAAAGACGCCATGTATTGGACCTAAAAAAGAAATATCGAAATCGTTCCGATGATTCAATAATAGTATTACTTGAATTCAGAGTTATTAGTTACTTCGACTGGATGAATGTTATCAATGGAATAATTAAGTCATAATTCCTTGGTTGATTGTATCATTAACCATTTCTTTATTTTGGTGCGAGGACCTTATCATGAATCCATTGATTTCTGCCGCTTCCGTTATTGCTGCTGGATTGGCCGTAGGGCTTGCTTCTATTGGACCTGGTGTTGGTCAAGGTACTGCTGCGGGCCAAGCTGTAGAAGGTATCGCAAGACAGCCCGAGGCGGAGGGAAAAATACGAGGTACTTTATTGCTTAGTCTGGCTTTTATGGAAGCTTTAACAATTTATGGACTGGTTGTAGCATTAGCACTTTTATTTGCGAATCCTTTTGTTTAAGTGTTTAATCCTAGAAATATGAAAAATACGTATTTATTTTTCTTATTTTATTTCCTTGGACCTATCGCTTGCTTTTTAGAATTATATCAAGATTGAACTACTACAATTACTTATTCGTTGAGATAATAACTCATGGGAAGGACTGATTTGAGGATGAGGAAGATTTGAGGATGAGGAATTAGCAAACCGACTCACTTTCTTCCCTTCCTTCCCGTTATGAAAACCCAAGTGTTGGAACAAACGAAGTATTTCGTAATTGACATGAGACTCGGTATCTCTTTTATCATTTTTATTGGCAATTTCAATTGAAAAAAAAAAAAAAATACAGTTATAAATTGAATTGAATATTTTTTTAGTCTGTTTAGAAATAGAGAAATTAATAAAAAAGAAAATAAAATAAGGATAGAAAAAGAACTCTGTTCGATTTTTTTAGTCTATCTATAAGAGGAGATCATATGAAAAATGTAACCGATTCTTTCGTTTCCTTGGGTCACTGGCCATCGGCCGGGGGTTTCGGGTTTAATACCGATATTTTAGCAACAAATCCAATAAATCTAAGTGTAGTGCTTGGTGTATTGATCTTTTTTGGAAAGGGAGTGTGTGTGAGTTGTTTATTTCAAGAATAAGCTGGACTCGACCAGCTGCACTTTTTTTCGTTATAACTAGGAAAAAGGGTGCATGATCCCGCGAATTACTTCTGAATAAATTAAGAAATCATATGTAAGAAACATAGCATTTCGTGATTCATTGGTAAATCTATTTTGATTCTCTATCAACCAATGATGTGGTACCATTAACATGGTTAAAGCTAAACCGTTTGAAGTCCAAACCCAGCATGGTATTCTTTCTACCACTATATTAAATTAATGCGGAGGTAGTTTCAAAATGAATAGTTGGAAATTTTTTCGGTATAGAACACTCATGCCGATAAAATGATTTGAATCATTTATTGGAAAAATGGGTATTTCATTCCACTTTTTTTATTTTATCCAATGTATCCAATGCTGAATCGATGACCTATGTCTATGTATAAAGTAAGAAGAATTTTTTTGGATTTGAATAAAAAAAAAAAAAAAGAAACAAATTTGCTGACAATTACATCTGTTTGGTCAGAAGAGTCCTCCGAAAATTCTGTTCTTGGATTAGTGTGATCAGTTTCGATATTTTTTTTTTTGGGGGGGGGGTAATATGAACAGAGAATAGAGGATAGGCTCATTACATTCAAAACAAAAATGTGGGAATTTCCCATAAGTAATTGAGCGGAGAGCCAAATGAATCGAAAGATTCGTGTTTGGTTCGGGAAGAGATCATGGAAGTTTTTAAATGAATGGAAATATAATCTACTTTCATTAAGTGATTTATTAGATAATCGAAAACAGAGGATCTTGAACACTATTCGAAATTCAGAAGAACTACGCGAGGGGGCCATTGAACAACTCGAAAAAGCCCGGGCCCGCTTGCGGAAAGTGGAAACGGAAGCGGATGAGTATCGAATCAATGGATACTCTGAGATAGAACGAGAAAAGTTGAATTTAATTAATTCAACTTATAATACTTTGGAACAATTAGAAAATTACAAAAATGAAACCATTCATTTTGAACAACAAAGAGCGATTAATCAAGTCCGACAACGGGTTTTGCAACAAGCTTTGCAAGGCGCTCTAGGAACTATCAATAGTTGTTTGAACAAGGAATTACATTTACGTACTATCAGTACTAATATTGGCATGTTTGCGTCGATGAAAGAAATAAGAAATAACTGATTAGTCCTTACTACTGTAGGCATTATTTTTTTGTTCTTTCCAAAAAAAAAAAAATTAAGAAA